CTGTTCAAAAGCATTCCCTGTTCTTCCATCAAATATTCTGCTCTTTCCCGGATACTCGGGTTCAAATATCCATGGATTCGATGTTTGTTTACTGGCCTCATATAATTCAGAAAACACAAGTTTTCTGGAAGCCTCTTGTTCATATCTCTCATCAAAAGGTGCTATTCGATAATGTCTATTTAGCATACTCCCGGCTAACCCGAGTGAACATTCCAATATCTGTCCTACATTCATTCGAGAAGGGACCCCTAATGGATTGAAGACCATATCAACGGGTCTTCCATCTTGCAAATAAGGCATATCCTGTCTAGACAAAATCTTTGAAACGATACCTTTATTTCCATGTCTCCCGGCCACTTTATCACCTACTTTGATTTCACGTTTCTGTGAAATATATATATGAATCGTTTCTGGATTATAGCTAGAACCCGCTTTTTTGTGGATCCATCTCACATCAATAACTCGGCCCCTACCACCTATAGGTAGTTTTAGACAAGTTTCCTTTGAGGTGGATACCTGAATCCCAAGTATAGCTCGTAATAATCTATCTTCCGGGGCATATGAGGATTCTTTTGCCATTTGAGGCGTTAATTTACCCACTAAAATATCACCCGTTTCTACCCAAGATCCCAGAATTACAATTCCATTTTTGTCTAAATTTCGGAGTAAATGGGCTTCTAGATGTGGAATTTGATTAGTGATTCTTTCAGGACCATGGCTTGTCACATGAGTCTGAATTTCATATTTCCGTATGTGAAAAGAAGTATAAATATCTTCATAGACCAGACGCTCACTAATGAGTACAGCATCTTCAGAATTGTAACCTTCCCATGGCATATAAGCTACTAATACGTTTTTTCCCAAAGCGAGTTCACCACCAACTGTAGCAGCACCATCTGCTAAAATTTGTCCCTTTTTTACGCATTTACCTTTCTGAACCTGGGATTTTTGATGCCTGCAAGTATTTTTGTTGGAACGTTGATATATAATTAATGGAATACTTAGAGCATTCCCACTTCCAAATAAAAGAATCTTATGAGTATCATTATAAACGATCTTTCCCTCGTGTTCGGCTATAGCGGGAACTCCCGAATCTAAGGCCACTTGGCGTTCCAATCCAGTTCCAACAATGCACTTTTCGGACCGAGAAAGAGGAACTGCTTGACGTTGCATATTAGAACTCATTAAAGCTCTATTCGCATCATTATGCTCGATAAAAGGAATGAGGGAAGCTCCAATAGAAAAATATTGGAAGGGAAAAATACTTCGAAGATGAACCTGTTCCCATGCAATAGTCAGAAATTCTTGACGATATCGAGCTGGAACAATCTGCTCCTCCTGAATACCTCGATTCAGTGCTAAAAAATTTCCCGTCGCTACCATATAGTATTCATCTCTACTTGGTGATAAATAAAGCATTCGTATTCTTTTTGATCTCTCAGAAATTTCATAAAATGGACTTTCTATAGACCCCCAACGACCAATCCTTGCGTGAATTGCCAAGGATCCAATAAGTCCGACATTGATTCCTTCGGAGGTGTCAATAGGACAAATGCGTCCATAGTGACTAGGATGGATATCCCGCATCCGAAAACTAGCAGTTCGCCCCGTCAATCCTCCAGGACCCAAAGAACTCAATTTCCTTCCATGAACTATTTGGGTCAATGGATTGGTTAGATCTAAAACTTGAGATAATGGATGTAATCCAAAAAAAGATTCATAAGTGGTTGTTAATGGCGTTGAAGTCACTAAATTCTGAGGAGTCGGTCTCAATTTAGATCTAATTGCTCCACATATAGTTCCTCTAATTATATGTTCTAAACGAACGAGAGCCAATCCAAATTGATCTTGTAAGAGATCTGCTACGGAACGAATACGTTTATTTTTCAAATGATTCATATCGTCAAGTGTACCCATTCCAAATTTCATTCGAATCAAATGATCTGCAGCTGTCAATATATCTCGCGGTAACAAAAATGTATTGTTCTCAGGTATATTAATATTTAGCCTTCGGTTCATATTTCGCCGACCAATTCCTCCTAATTCACATCTTTGTTGAAAAAATTTTGTTTGTAATTCCGTACATAAAGATTCAGGAAATATGGGATCTCCGCCTACACAAGCAAATTGTCGATAAAACTCCAAAATGGCATTTTCTTTTGACCCTATTTTTTTTTCCTCCTTTTCATTGAGGAAAGACAAGAAAATTTCGGGGTAACAAACGTTATCAAGAATTTCGCTTAAATTCGAACCCATAGCTGATGATAGAACTAGAATAGATATTTTCTGTTTCCTACTTACACGAGCCCATATCCTTGCTTTTCTATCAATTTCTAACTCTAATCTTCCTCCCCAATCTGATATTATTGTGCCACTATAGACTGAAATTCCGTTATGGTCCAATTCTGACCGATAATAGATACCGGGGCTTTGCAATATTTGATTGATTACTATTCTGTATATTCCATTTACTATAAAAGTTCCCAGGGAATTCATTAGAGGAATGTTTCCAATAAAAATAATTTGTTCTTGGATATCCCGACTGTTTTTCCAAATTAATCCCGCGGATATATATAATTCAGAGGAATATGTAAGTGATTCATATACAGCATCTTTTTCTTTTATTGAGGGTTCTACCAATTGATATGTTTCCACAAATAACTGAAATTCACTTTCTTGATCTGTATCTTCAATTTTTGGAAACTTCAAAAGTTCTTCTGTTAAGCCCCGATCAATGAATCTACAAAATCCTTCAAATTGTATTTGATTCAATCCGGGTAGTGTAGACATTCCTTCATTCCCAACCCCAAGCATTTTTAATTTCCCCCCTTTTTTTTTTCGAAAATATCCCATTATTTGCTGTCATTCTTCATCGAATCACATGAATAGATTTATCAATAATGGAATTTCTGTTCTTTTTACTTTACTGAATCACATGAAATTTTACCTAACTACGTCTATGAAATACCTATTATGAAAAGAGGAAATTGGATACTCCAATTAGAGTTTGCAACAAAACAAATAGAATTGAACTTGTAATATCAATGGAAACAAATGGATAACTTTCACGTAGACTTCGGGTCGGGGTATTTTTTACAATCTAAAAAAAATGAATTCTATTTATACTATTAGTATAGTATGATATTCCATATTCCAATTCGATTGATATCCAAAAAATAAATTCAGTATTTGCTCGGCTCCATGAGAGAAAGATATAAAAAATAAAATAATCAGAAAAAAATATACTATTTTTTTGAGCCCTTTACCATTTCAAGTGTTCAAAAAAGAATGAGAATTCACAAAGAAGAGAGATATTTTGACCCCTTATTTTAGAATTGGAGGATTGCAGTGCATAAAAAGACTGGGATTTATTAAACATTCATAGATCTAACTTCAGCTATAGATATCTATATATGTCTCTTACGTTATTGCAGTCCTATTTGTTCGGGACTGCATATGTTGTGTTAATTTGTTTTTTCTATTCATCAATGTATTTAATGAAAAATTGGCAAAAAAATGAAAGTACGAGAATTTATGGAAAATTCCCTGTAATCTATAATTACATAGAAGATACCCGATTAGATAATGTGTAACAATAAAAATGGATATTCTGGGGTTGACATATATTAACAGTTCCTGTTATAATGGAAATAGAGAAGGATTCTAAAAAAAGATATAATAATATTGATTTGTTATGTATCAATTTATATCTTTTTTTCTCATTAAGAAAAAATGAAGATTCCTTAATTCTTCCGGAATTTGTAGTTAACGGTTGCTATTTGTCCCGAAATTTTTACTTTTCTTTTGTGACTGAAAAGGTATACGTTAGTTTTTTTATATTCTAATCTATTTTTTTGTATCATTTGGGCGGCATGGCCGAGTGGTAAGGCGGGGGACTGCAAATCCTTTTTCCCCAGTTCAAATCCGGGTGTCGCCTGATCGACAAGATAATCAAAAAAAAAAAATTCTATTCGATTTCCAGTCTACGAAAAAGAAAACTCTTTCTTTTGGGTAATCCATAGTAAAAGAATTTACTAGCCTGTTTTCCAATTGTTTTAGAGAACGAATCGGGACGGGATACAATAAGGATTAGATCCAAGGGAACTAACAGATGCAAATAAGAGTATGCAAAGGAATCTATCTTGATTCTTTCTTTTTTACTTAATGAAAGGGGAAATAAAACATAGGTCTTTGTATTCCTACCTATTAGTATGATTCATTACCTTACTACTTCTAAGTATATTTTTTATTTATGCTTCCAATTTGTCAATTCTACTCCAAATCTGATAAGAACTTGCTAGATGTTCTAATTGGATGTTTCGCCAATGGTGTTAGGAGGGAATGGAATCCTTTTTTGACTCTGTACCAGCGATTCCACTATTATTATAAGATATTCTCCAATTTTTAGTGAAAAAGAAAAACAAAAAGAATACAAGAAAAATGAGTAAACAATAAAAAAAGAATTAATAAAAGAATTGATTCATATTGATATAGATAGGAGACATAATTGACATGGATATAGTAAGTCTTGCTTGGGCTGCTTTAAGGGTAGTTTTTACATTTTCCCTTTCCCTTGTAGTATGGGGAAGAAGTGGACTCTAAAGGTAATACTAATTGAGTTAAGGCATCAAACTGTCTCAATTTTTTTCTAGCTGGGGTTCTTCCAGTTTTGAACTATTTTATTAATACTAATTAATGAAATAAATTTTTATTTAGATTTAGAAATTCTATTGTATTCCAGTGGTGTAATATATATATAATCTTGAAAAAAAAAAAAGCTATTTGAATCAAACAAATATTGAAATTGTTGCCATCTTGATATCCCGGGAATCCAGATAATTGGAAACGGATTACTATTCCAAACTTAATTATTTTGAATATTTATATTCAATTTAATCAAATTAAATTTTGGAATACTAAAAAGATTCTTTCTTTTTATTTATTAGTTACCGGGATTCTGAAAAGAATCGGAAATCTCAAAATGAAAATAAGAAGAATAAAAATTGCGTTGCTTTTTCATTATTTCAGATTGATTGGAACCAATACAAAGAGAATCGATTTAGATGAAATGTGGACGCCATGGAATTGACATTCCATCTATATCCATAGATCGATATCCATATATCCATATGAAAAGAAAATGATAGATTGGTTCCTCCATATTCACTCTTTTTTTTTTTAGTAAAACATTCTATTTTTATCCTTCCTACCGTAATAGATAATATAGTAGAAACAAATTGATTTTATTTCTTTCTACTATATGGATTTAATAGAATTCTGCTGGTTGTAACCTTCTTTCATTTTATTTTAAAGAATAAAATTCATTAGTCGTCCAATAACACGTAACAATAATAGCAGTAGAGACATATCCAAGAATGACTGACCTATTCATAAAAACGTTCCTTTATTCATTATTCATTTAGTCTTCTTTTTTTTATATTATCTGGCTGGGGGGTGGAGCACAACTTCACACCAAAGCACAATCTAGTTGACAGACAACTGCCAACTTGATTATTTTTTTATGCCAGTAGGTGTTCCAAAGGTAGGCTTTGAAGTTCCTGGCGATGATGAAGCTTCTTGGATTGACTTATACCATCAACTTTTTTTCGACAGACTACTTTTTTTAGGTCAAGAGGTTGAGAGTGAAATATCAAATCAAGTTTGTGGTATGATGATATATCTCAGTTTAGAGAACAAGTACAAAAATTTGTATCTGTTTATAAAATCTCCAGGCGGAGAGGTTCTATCTGGATTGGCCATTTTTGATATTATGCAATTTGTGGAAGCAGAAGTACAGACAGTATGCGTAGGATTAGCCGCTTCAATGGCATCTTTGATTTTGCTAGGAGGCGAAATTACCAAACGTCTAGCATTCCCTCACGCTTGGCGCCAATGATTCTTATTTGTAGAAAAAAAAAAAGAAGACTATGCCTACGCCAATATGAAGTAAAAAAAGCATGGCACTCTGAGTTCGATATGCAAAAATAATTTTTTTTTTTCAAAACAATTCGATTATATATCGAAAGAGTAGTAGGAAAAAGGGGTATTTAGGATTTTATCTGATCTATTAGAGCCTCTGTTTAGTGTCACGATTTTTTTTACTTATTTGAAAAAAAAAAAGAAACTTTGGGATTGCTGAATCAAAAACTAGACGAAATAAGAGAGCAACGGAATCATCATAGTCTTTAAAATTTAAAAAATATTCTCAAAAAAAGAAAGCTGGTTATTGGATTCTTTCCTGATCTGGGTCTGATCGACCCGGTATATATTTTTTTTTATTTCTTCAATGAAAATGAAAAATTGAAAGTAGAGCCGTATGCTATATAACAAATCGCTTGCCTGTACGGCTTTAAATTGAAGTTCTTTTGGATAGCCCTTTTTTAAGTCAAGATTCAGAAAAACCTTATTATACTCTCAGGGTAATGATCCATCAACCTGCTAGTTCTGCTTATGATGGACAATCGGGAGAATGTATGCTGGAAGCACACGAATTACTGTCAATTCGACAAACGATGACAAATATTTATTGCCAAAGAACACGCAAACCTTCCTGGCAGATATCTAAAGACCTGGACAGGGATTTTTTTATGTCAGCAGAAGAAGCCCAAGCCTACGGAATTATTGATACAATAGCAGATTCTTGTTCTTGGTAAATAGAAAATTTGCCTATGTCCTATTTATTAGAAATATTTCTATTAGGAATATTTCTGTCCTGTTTATTCCTAATAAACACCGAATTTGCTTTCAAACAATTTTATTTCTGTCCCCAATATTTTTTTGCTCTTTCCAATTCATGTATTTATTAGTAATATTTGATTTATTCCTAAACCTCTATGCTGTTATTCCTAATAAATACATGAATTGATGTTGTCTTTTATCTTTTTAATTGTCTTAACAACCAGATTTAATAGAGTCGAATAAATTCTAAATTGAAATTATTGGGTTAGGATTGATCGAAACCAGCTCATTATGTATATGATTCACCATGCCAACTAGAAAACAACTTATTAGAAACACAAGACAGCCAATCCGGACTGTAACAAAATCTCCCGCTCTTCGGGGATGCCCTCAACGCCGAGGAACATGTACTAGGGTGTATGTGCGACTCGTTTAGATCATATACTCAAATTAAAAAATCAATTCTATTAATAAGAATTGTATATATATAATTCTATTGTGTATAAAATTTATGGTTTCTCAATTGGTGCAAACCAAATCACCTTAATTTGTAATTTAAGATGAAAAGTATTTTCCCATTGGTAATAAAATAGTTATCCATTAAGCGGGAAAAATCCTATTTGAAAGAAAGACAAATTATGCCATAAATTTAGCAATAACGGACTAAGAGGGTCAACTACCCAGCTAATATTCATACTTAAATACCGTTACTGTATAGCTAGATTTCATTGTGAAAGACCTATTACTAGATATTTCATGGGTAGAGCCCAGAAGTGTGAACTGTACAAGTTCACAATAACATTGATTGAATAAAGATTCAATGAAGGAAGGGGCTCCGGTGTATAGAGAGGACCTCACCGTTTAACAAGTAATCATAGAAACGATGGAACCCACCATTTCTTTGTTTATTTCTTATTTACTATGGTTTTTGGAATACCTAGTATCAATAGAAGTTATTATTTAGAGTTGAAATACTTAGAAAAAACAAAAAAATAGTGGTTGGGAAGGTTATAGTAGCAAAAGCCATTGGAATTTTTATTTTATACATTGGAAGAATCCATGTTGTTAGTAATATACTAGAAAGGATAAAAGAATAACTGAAAGAAAAAAATCAAAATAGTTATTCATCAAAGTCTCATTTATCCAATGACCAGAACTAAACGAGGATCCATCGCTCGAAAACGGAGGACAAAAAGTACATCAAGCTTTCGTGGAGCTCGTTCAAACCGTACTCGAACTATTTTGCAACAGAGAATAAAAGCTTTGGTTTCGTCTCAGCAGGATAGAGATAGGAAAAAAAGGGACTTTCGCAGTTTGTGGATCAGTCGAATAAATGCAATAATTGGCCAGAATAAACAAAAAATCTACTATAGTAATTTAATGTATAATCTGTCCACGAATCAATTGCTTCTTAATCGTAAAATCGTTTCACAAATAGCTATATTAAAGGGGAATTGTCTTTTTATTATTTCCAACGATATCATTCATTTTTTTAATAAAAATTCCCCGGAGACTGAACTCCGGGAAGGTGGTAGAATAAAAGAGATTTGTATGATAAAATAGAATTCATATGAATTATCAAAATAAATAATCAACCACGCTCAAAAAAAAAAATGATTCTTCTTTTCTTCACCTATTATCGTTTTTCTTAGAACGAAACAATCTCAATAGGATTGTCGGATTTTTCTAAAAAAAAAATACCAATCCGCATAAACTTTGAGTTTAGATTCAATTAATGAAGTAACGTAACTCTATTTTTTTTTTTTTTTTAGAACAGGAGTTCTAGTTCTAGTAATTGACTTTCTTTTTTCATATTTTTTTTTTGCATTATTAACAAAAGATGACGAATTTACAAAAGGTATCAAAGATAAAATACGAGCTTGTTTTATAGCAATCGTAATCAATCGTTGTTGTTTTAAGGTCAATTTATTAACACGTCTCGATAAAATTTTCCCTTGTCGACTGATAAATTTGAAAAGTAAACTCAAGTTTTTATAATCAATTCGATCCCCAGATTGGATTAGGGGCGAACTCCTACGAATTGATTGCTTCGATTTAACAAACAGTCGCTTAGATTTATCCATGGTTTGTTTACTCCTATACCGAAAATCCCGTTTGTTATAAAAAAAGGATTTGTTTTAGTTATATTCTTTTTTTTTTTTCTAATATATTTGTTAGATAAGAAAATCGATGCTATATAATGATATATATTTATAATTTCATGTTTAAGATAATTTCTCTGGTATCTATATAATTCATTTTGATGTTATTTATAATTTTTTTTTTTTTTTCAATTTACCTCCTAAGGGTGACACACAAGTAATCCATTTTCTCTATTTCTTGATCTCTGCGTGAATCATATGTTTGCAACAAAAGGGACAGAATTTTCTCAATTCCAATCGACTAGGCGTATTGTGTCGATTCTTTTTAGTAATATATCGAGAAATCCCTCTAGATTCCTTATTAACACTCTTTTTATCACAACTAGTACATTCTAAAATAACAGTTATTCGGATATCTTTACGCTTAGCCATGAACCTCCTTTGGTTTTTTTTATTCACTTAACTCTTCGATTTTAAGATTCGAAGGGAAGAAGAAAAAAGGAATGAAAAAAAATATAAGTTGATAATTGAAAATCAAATTCTGAAATATTTTGTTCCAATGAATTTTATATAGTACAGTAATAATTCACTACTACAATGCTTTCGAAATAGATTTCGAATCACAGTATAGTATTTCAGTTTTGATGAAAATATCTTGTATGATATTATTGTCCCTACCTACCCTAACAAGACCATTTCTGGTCTGACTATTAATAATAATTATTAATAGCAATGGAATCGAAGTATTAATTCAATTCCATTGAAACGAAACCTGGGAAAAATTCCAAATTTCACTGAGGCCAAATCCACCTTTTTAATTTCCTTTTTTTAATTCTAGTATAATTAGAAAAAACGAACGAAGAGGGATTGAATCACAGATATTTTAATGGATCTCTAATCTTCGGCACCCTTTCCCGTGCCAATAACTAGAATCAAAAAAAGGGGAATGTCAATGCATCTGGGAATAAACGATTGATTTCGATCAAGAGACCTGCTAGAGCCGCGAACCATAAAGTACTTGCCACTGGTGCCACAGAGAGATATGTTTTTAGATCTCGCATTTCAAATCCTCCTTCGTTTTTTCTTGTAATTTGTAATACATAATAATACAGAATATAGGAATATTATTCAATGTTTTTTTATTAATAAAACCACTTGGATTTGTCAGGGGAAGTCCGAATCCAAATTGAATTGTACAACAATTAATTAGATATTTTTTTATAGAGTACTATTTTAATATTTAAATATTATTATTTTATTTCTTTTATTCAAAGAATTATATTATAATTAAATATTAAAATAATATTTTTAATTATTCTATTTTTCATATATAAATTCTATTATATATATCTTATTATTATTTGTATATTCTTTGTTCTTGTTATTAGACTCTTTGTATCTTATTATTTATAGATGCTTCTCTGTTTTTAATTAATTGACTATAAATATTCTATAAGAATATTTGTTCTTTATACGATCGATATAAGAAAGTAAAAAAACAAACGAGAAAAAATGGCAGGATATATTCTATATATAATGGAAGAATGTGGAAAACAAGACAAAAATTTTTTAGAATGACACTGGAAACTGATGTAAAGGGATGTAGCGCAGCTTGGTAGCGCGTTTGTTTTGGGTACAAAATGTCACAGGTTCAAATCCTGTCATCCCTATCCCTAACTATTAGTTATCGTATCAGCAGTAACAAGAGATCAATTGTGAGCGATTCAAATTGGACATACATACTCAATATGAATAGTTATATGAATAGTTCTCCATATTGAGTTTGTATGCATGCAAAAGATGTATTGCCATCATCGGACATAAAATGATTAAAGAAAGCGCTCTTAGTTCAGTTCGGTAGAACGCGGGTCTCCAAAACCCGATGTCGTAGGTTCAAATCCTACAGAGCGCGATACCATTCTTCTCAAATTGAGACTAAAATAATGGGATAACAGTCTAATCCAAAGTGTTAATTTGATTTCCTGTCAATTAGGATTAAAACAAAAAAATAGGAGGTCAATAAACAAAAGAGACAGTAATAAATCAAATATCCAACTGATCGCCACGTCGGTATTGTAAATAGGCCGTTACAAATAATCCAGCCAAAGTAATAGGAATTAGACCTAACACGATTCCAAATAGAAAAACTTCAATCATTTGAGTTTGGTTGAAAGTAAAAAAGGTGGGGATAATAGCGATCCTTAAATATGAATTTATATTGACCATGAATCTCAATGACCAAGAATTGGTCATATGATAAGGAGAATATCCTAAATATTCTAAAATTTCCAATCCATCTCAAAATTGCAAATCAAATAAGTCGTATCTTATTCAGACTGATAAAAATACCTGCGGTTATAGTTAAAACTGCTAGTAGAAAACCGAAATAACTGGTTAGAGTGGGCATAAGGAAACTAGATGAAATATATTCTTTCTATACATATGTTTATAAAGCACTTTCCTAAGTTTCCATTTTTTTTTTGAGATAAAAATAGGAAAATAAGCAAAAAATACCACTTGAAAGATACAATTGAAAATAATTGATTCATGAATCAATTATTACGGACGAACAAAAAGAAAAATAGAGTTACATAGGTAAGAAATCAATTCATCATCTGTGACATCTACCCAGCCTGTGATTCCAAATCAACATCAACTCATGACATGAAAAGCTCTATCTTTGTAATTCAACCAAGAAAGACCCGTACGTAGACTTTTTGTGTCTAATATAAGAACAACGAATCTTCATTTTGAAGAAAAAAGGATTTTTTGTTCTTATATTAGTATCCATTGTCTGCATTCACTGATATAAACACGCATATCAAAAAAAGTAAACCCCCACCACCATTGCGTATTGTTACTTATCGGATATAGAATAGATCTGCTTCTTTTTGTTCCTACGAATAGAATGTTCCTTTGTTTCTAAAAAACTAGAACAAATATCAATTCTACTAGAACAAATATAAATTCTTTAATGCGAGATAATTTACTAAAAGGGGGAGGTCCATAGCATAGTTTTTTACAGTGCAATAAAGTTACATAGTGTCCATTTTTTTTTAATATTAAGGGGTATTTTCATGGGTTTGCCTTGGTATCGTGTTCATACCGTTGTATTAAATGATCCCGGCCGTTTACTTTCTGTCCATATAATGCATACAGCTCTGGTTGCTGGTTGGGCCGGTTCGATGGCTCTATATGAATTAGCAGTTTTTGATCCCTCTGACCCTGTTCTTGACCCAATGTGGAGACAGGGTATGTTCGTTATACCCTTCATGACTCGTTTAGGAATAACCAATTCGTGGGGTGGTTGGAATATTACAGGAGGCACTATAACGAATCCGGGTATTTGGAGTTACGAAGGTGTGGCCGCGGCACATATTGTGTTTTCGGGCTTGTGCTTTTTGGCGGCTATTTGGCATTGGGTCTATTGGGATCTCGAAATCTTTTGTGATGAACGTACTGGAAAACCTTCTTTGGATTTGCCAAAAATATTTGGAATTCATTTATTTCTTGCAGGGGTCGCGTGTTTTGGTTTTGGCGCCTTTCATGTAACAGGATTGTTTGGTCCTGGAATATGGGTATCCGATCCTTATGGACTAACAGGAAGGGTACAATCTGTAAATCCCGCCTGGGGTGTGGATGGTTTTGATCCTTTTGTTCCGGGGGGAATAGCCTCTCATCATATTGCAGCAGGGACATTGGGCATATTAGCGGGTCTTTTCCATCTTAGTGTGCGTCCACCTCAACGTTTATACAAAGGATTGCGTATGGGAAATATTGAAACGGTCCTTTCCAGTAGTATCGCTGCTGTATTTTTTGCAGCTTTTGTTGTTGCTGGAACTATGTGGTATGGTTCAGCAACTACCCCGATTGAATTATTTGGTCCTACTCGTTATCAATGGGATCAGGGATACTTCCAGCAAGAAATATATCGAAGAGTTGGTGGTGGGCTAGTCGAAAATCAAAGTTTATCAGAAGCTTGGTCTAAAATTCCTGAAAAATTAGCTTTTTATGATTACATCGGTAATAATCCGGCAAAAGGGGGTTTGTTTAGAGCGGGCTCAATGGACAATGGAGATGGAATAGCGGTTGGTTGGTTAGGGCATCCTATCTTTAGAGACAAAGAGGGGCGTGAACTTTTTGTACGTCGTATGCCTACTTTTTTTGAAACATTTCCGGTTGTTTTGGTAGACGGAGACGGAATTGTTCGAGCAGATGTTCCTTTTCGAAGGGCAGAATCGAAGTATAGTGTCGAACAAGTAGGTGTAATTGTTGAATTCTATGGTGGCGAACTCAATGGAGTCAGTTATAGTGATCCTGCTACTGTGAAAAAATATGCTCGGCGTGCTCAATTGGGTGAAATTTTTGAATTAGATCGTGCTACTTTAAAATCGGATGGTGTTTTTCGTAGCAGTCCAAGGGGTTGGTTTACTTTTGGACATGCTTCGTTTGCTCTGCTCTTCTTTTTCGGGCACATTTGGCATGGTGCTAGAACCTTGTTCAGAGATGTTTTTGCTGGTATTGATCCAGATTTGGATGCGCAAGTAGAATTTGGAGCATTCCAAAAACTGGGAGATCCTACTACAAAAAAACAGGGAGTCTGATAGAAATAGGTTTGTTCCTTTTCGATTCGACTTTTTTTGTTGTTATTTGAATTTGATATAGGGAACTAGACAAATCTTGATTTCAATCATTCCATTTTGTTTTACTCTTGTTCTTTCTTTTTCTTTATCCAGGAGATAATCCCCCCACCCCAAAACAGGTATGAAAGTTATAATTGTAAACCACGATCAAATCTATGGAAGCATTGGTTTATACATTTCTCTTAGTCTCGACTTTAGGAATTATTTTTTTCGCTATTTTTTTTAGAGAACCCCCTAAAGTTCCAACTAAAAACACGAAATGATTTTGAATTATCTCAATTGAAGTAATGAGCCTCCAATATCGTAATATGGGGGGCTCATTACTTCAACTAGTCCCCATGTTCTTCGAATGGATCTCTTAGTTGTTGAGAGGGTTGCCCAAAAGCAGTATATAAGGCATACCCAGTAAAACTTACAATTAAACCGGATATAGAGATGGCAATTAGGGTTGCTGTTTCCATGATTGTATAATATCAAGACTACAATGGATCTATAGGGTAAGATCCTTTATCTACAGCGGAATGGTATACAAAGTCAACAGATCTCAATCAAAAAAATAGGATTTATGGCTACACAAACCGTTGAGGGTAGTTCTAGATCTGGTCCAAGACGAACTGTTGTAGGAGATTTATTGAAACCATTGAATTCAGAATATGGTAAAGTAGCTCCGGGGTGGGGAACTACCCCTTTGATGGGGATTGCAATGGCCCTATTTGCGGTATTTCTCTCTATTATTTTAGAGATTTATAATTCGTCCCTTTTACTGGACCAAATTTCTATGAATTAGAGAATTCGATTCACAAGAACCAACTAACTAGCTTTTCAATAGAAAAGTAAAGTTTACCATTTAGATCGTTCCTTTTTAGCCCATTCCATTTTGATTTATTTGGTAGTTCGACCGCGAAACTTCTTTGTTTCTGTATTTCCGGAATATGAGTGTGTGACTTGTTATAATGGATCCTATTGATAGTACAGAACATAAAATGGATACGTCATCTTATCTTGATAGATGACTTTACCCCGTCAGATATTTATTCTAGTATCTGGAGCACGGAATATAGAAAATAAATAGATTCTAAAGTGTTAGAACTATGATTCATACTTAATATTTATATTTAGACCTCGCAACCGGACGAAAAAAATGAAAGACTTAGAAGAATTCATTTAGAAAACGAAATGGAATTTTATTCTTTAAAACTACCGCCGCTTATCCATTTCTTTGTATTTTTTTTTTTTCATTATATCTATTTCTTGAAATTGAATAAGTGATGATCCAGCAGTTCTTACTCAGGGAATTCTTGGACTTCGATTAAAGGTTTTTTTTGGAAATCATCGTGGTTCTGGTATGAATCTCAGGTTTTTAATTGATTCTTATAGGGTCTTAACAAGAAAATTCTTATCAATAATAATAATAAAAAAAAAAACAGCAGTAAAATCTTATTACAGACACAATACAAAAAAAATGAAGTAAATAATAGAAGATTCACGAGGCCGGTAAGGATCAAGAGAAAAGACGAGTGAGCCGACTTGAAATTTTGGCATTATAAACACTAAGAATATTTTTTGGATTTCTATTT